AAATGGACATACTGAAATCCTACTTGGGAAACTTGGGGGTTTTGGGTTGTTTTTTGGTATTGAGATTTTGGTCATTTTTTTTCCCCACTACTAAAATTTAAGCCGTATTTAGGGGATTACCAGAATAGATGGGAGGCCTGAATGACGAGTTTCTTGTTTTTGGGGTTTGGCAAGGATGGGCATTCAGAAGGGGGGTAGGGGGGGTTTGATTGAGGTAGTTATGTCCGAAAACGACATGGACTATTGGCCTTCGGGGCCTGATAGGTGGAAAAAGCGACTGCATTATTAGGACTGCTTATTGTTATGTCCCGGGGCCATTAATTAATATGTTGGTAGGGTGTGGATGTGGATAAATGATACTTGAATGAGAAGTCCAGCTAGACTATAAGTTGACCTTCATGCCTTGACGGCTATGCTGAGTCACAGCATCCCGAAAATTAAAAAATACCAACTGCCCGAGACCACAGTTATGTGGGCATGGGCTGATTAGACCCGTACCATCGAGATGTCTTATTTAAGGGGAACGTATGGACGATAAAACATTAATATGGCCCTGAGGTAAGAACCAGATGCCTGGTAAAGTTTCACATTAGTCACCCCCAAGTTTAATGGGCCCGGAGCGAGAAGAGGGGCACTGGTGGGCGGGTTGTTGGTTTCACGGAGGATGGTAGATTAATAGACCAAATGGGGACAGGGATAGTCGTGTGGACGAGAAGGGTTTATGACTTAATGGTGTTAGTAAGATAACACAGAGATGTCTTGAGAGCATTAATATATCGTTTGAAGGTAATAGACATGTTGTAGTGATTATTATGTTGATGAAGGATTTAATGTCTAGGAGAATTAATATGTAATACGGGCTTATATGCATGGGGAATATAATTTAATGTACGATATACATAAATGTAATATGTACTAAATAAATTTATGTACAAGAAGTAGTTTAAGTAGAATATCAGCTTTGGGTGCTGATGGTGGGGGAGGAGTCCTTCCTTCTTGATATCCTGAGAAAATTAATTTTCATTTCTGGTTTACAAGACCAGTGTAATGTTTATACTATCAGGACTATTAATTTAGGTCTAGGATGTCATTCTCAATTATGCCTGCGATTGGTATGAGAATAACAATAATAGCGAAGTAGGCAATTGAGGCGATTTGTCCAATAACAATGAATGGGTATTCAACTGGTTGTCCTCCGATTCATGTGAGAATAAGCAGATCAGCTACTAGGATTCAGTATATTGTTTGTGTAATTGGTCGGAAGGTAAGTCCTCGTTGTTTTGAGGTGTGGAGATGAGGTATTAGGGCTAGGATTAAAATTGAGAGGATCAGGGCTAGGACGCCTCCTAGTTTGTTAGGGATGGAGCGTAGGATGGCGTAGGCGAAAAGGAAATATCATTCTGGTTTAATGTGTGGTGGAGTGTTGAGTGGATTTGCTGGGGTATAATTATCTGGGTCTCCGAGAATATCTGGGAAAAATAAAACCAAAATTATGAGAGCTATTAATAAGATAAGGACTCCTAAGAAGTCTTTGACTGTGTAGTAGGGGTGAAATGGGATTTTATCTGCGTCCGAATTTAGTCCTGATGGGTTGTTTGACCCTGTTTCGTGGAGGAACAGGAGGTGTACTAGGACAAGGGCTGTGATAATAAATGGTAGAATGAAGTGGAATGCAAAGAATCGTGTAAGGGTGGCTTTGTCTACTGAGAATCCTCCTCAGATTCATTCTACTAGAGTGGTGCCAATGTATGGGATGGCTGATAGTAGATTTGTAATTACTGTGGCTCCTCAGAAAGATATTTGTCCTCATGGTAGTACATAACCTATAAACGCTGTTGCTATTACGGCGAATAGTAGAATAATGCCCATGTTTCAGGTTTCAATTATGTTGTAGGAGCCGTAGTAGACTCCTCGTCCTACGTGAAGAAACAGGCAAATGAAGAATATGGAGGCTCCGTTTGCATGTAGGTAGCGGATGAGTCAGCCATAATTTACGTCTCGGCAGATATGGGTTACTGATGAGAATGCTGTTGATGTGTCTGATGTATAGTGTATGGCTAGGAAAAGGCCTGTAAGGATCTGGATAATTAGGCATAGTCCTAACAGGGAGCCGAAGTTTCATCATGATGAGATGTTTGATGGGGCGGGAAGGTCAATGAACGAGTGGTTGATGATTTTGATTAATGGGTGTTTTTTTCGGATGATTGTCATTAAGTGTTTCTATAGTTGAATAACAACGATGATTTTTCATGTCATTGGTCATAGTTGAAGTCTATGTAGAAATTATGACAGAATTAATTTATTTTTTAAGCTTGTTAATTTGTACGGGTTGTTTAGGCACTTCATTGAAGCCTTCGCCTATTTATGGTGGACTGTGTTTAATTATTAGTGGGTGTTCGGGTTGCTTAGCGGTGTTAGGGTTTGGTGGGTCTTTTTTAGGGTTGATGGTATTTTTAATTTATTTGGGGGGAATGTTGGTTGTATTTGGCTATACTACTGCTATGTCTGCGGAGGAGTATCCTGAGACGTGGGTTTCTAGTTGATTGGTATTGGGGATCTTGGTAATGAGTATTTTTATGGAGATAGGAATGTTGTTTGTGACTAATTATTATGAGGGTATGGAGGTGGTGGTGGAGTTCAATAGTTTGGGTGGGTGAGCTATTTATGATGGGGATGAGTTAGGGTTAATGGGTGAGGGAGGTGCTGGTGTGGCAGCTTTATATAGTTGTTCTGCATGGTTGATGGTTGTGTCTGGTTGAACTTTATTTATGGGAGTATTTATCATTATTGAGATCACTCGTGGTAATTAGGTGATTAGTATGACTGGGATGATTAGGAGTGTGATAAGGAATGATAGGAAATATAGTTTGACTAGGCCTTTTTGGTTACTAAGAGTAGAAGAGGTCATTATATGTACTGTGGAAGTAATTTTTGGGATGGCTTTCTCTAGTCAGATTAGGTCTAGCAGGGTTAGGGATGTTTTAAAGCTTGCGTTTAGTGCTTTTAAGGGGAGTAGTCGGTGAATAATTGTTGGGAAGTAGCCTAATGAGGTTGAGAATGAGTTAGTGGGTGAAGGTTTTGTTGGTGAAAGATTGTTGGTGAGATTATTTAAATCTAATGCAATTGTGAATCCGGTGATGGTTACTATAAGTGCTATGGTTTTTAGATATCATGGTATAGTTATTACTTGGATGGTTGTGGGTGGGATATTATATGTGATGAAAAACCCTGCTAGGATGCTTCCTAGTGCTAGTCGTTTGATTGGGTTAATTAGCAGTGGGTTGTCCTCGTTTATGATAATTGTAGGGGGGAAGCGGGGTTTTGATATTAGGACATAGTAGATGATTCGCATGCTGTAGATAGCTGTTATTGAGGTGGCTACTAGTGTAATTAAGAGGGCTCAGGCGTTGGTATAACAGGTGTTGGCGGCTTCAATGATAAGATCTTTTGAGTAAAAGCCTGTAAGGAATGGTGTTCCGGTCAGGGCTAGGCTTCCAATGGTTAGGCATGAAGATGTGAATGGTATGGCTTTTGCTAATCCTCCCATTTTTCGAATGTCTTGTTCGTCGTTGAGGCTATGGATGATTGATCCAGAGCATATAAACAACATAGCTTTGAAGAAGGCGTGTGTGCAAATGTGCAGAAAGGCCAGATATGGTTGGTTAATACCTAGGGTTACTATTATGAGGCCTAGTTGACTTGATGTTGAAAATGCTACAATTTTTTTGATGTCGTTTTGTGTCAGAGCACAGATAGCTGTGAATAGGGTGGTGACAGCGCCCAAGCATAGTATGATTGTTAGAATGGTACTGTTGTTGGAAATTAGGGGGTGGAAGCGAATTAATAGGAAAACCCCTGCTACGACCATAGTGCTTGAGTGTAGTAGTGCTGATACGGGGGTTGGGCCTTCTATGGCTGATGGGAGTCATGGGTGTAGGCCAAATTGGGCTGATTTTCCTGTAGCGGCGATGACTAGTCCTGCGAGGGGGATAATGTTTGGTTTATCTATAATAAAAATTTGTTGAAGGTCCCATGAGTTGGTTTTTGTGCAGAATCAGGCTATGGCTAGAATAATACCAATATCTCCAATGCGGTTATATAGGATGGCTTGTAGGGCTGCTGTGTTTGCATCAGATCGGCCGTACCATCATCCGATTAGAAGAAATGATATGATTCCTACACCCTCTCATCCGATGAATAATTGGAATAGATTGTTGGCGGAAGTTAGGATTACTATGGTAATGAGGAATAGGAGCAGGTATTTAATGAATCGGTCTAGGTTGGGGTCGGAGTGTATGTATCATATAGAGAATTCTATAATTGATCATGTAACGAATAGGGCTACTGGCAGGAAGATAATGGAGAAGAAGTCGAATTTTAGGCTCAGGGATAATTTTATGGATCCGATGGTGATTCAGTGTCAGTTGGTGATTATAATTTCTGCACCAGTGTTGAAGAATGAGGATAGTGGGATTAGACTGATGAAGAATGCGTATTTAATGCATTGGGTTACGTAGTTGGGAAAATTAATTTGTTTTGTTAGATTTGTAAAGGAAATGGCTATCGGGAGTAGTAGGAGCAAGAAAATTAATAAAATTGAGGATGTGATTGTGTTTATTACTTTCATTTGGAGTTGCACCAAGTTTTTGGTTCCTAAGACCAACGGATTACTTCTATCCTATAAAAGTAAGAAAGCCGTGCGTTTAGGCACGGTGGCATGAGTTAGCAGCTCTTGCATACTTTCTTGGTAAATAAGGAGTTCTATATCCTATCTTCAGATTCACAGTCTGGTGTTTTTATTAAACTATATTGACATATTGTAAACCCTATAATTAGTTTGGGGTTAATTGATAGCAGGATAAGGGGGAGAATATGTAGGGTTATAAGTGCTGATTCTCGTGTGTGGGAGGGGTGTAGGTTGTTTATGTGGTTGGTTAGTTTACCTCGTTGTGTGGTTACAATTATGTAAATTGAGTATAGTGAAGTAATTAAGATGTTAGTCCCTAGGAGGATAATTGATGTATTGGATCAAGAGAACAGTGAGATTGTAATTATTAGTTCTCCAATTAAGTTGATTGTTGGGGGAAGGGCTAGGTTGGCAAGGCTTGCTATAATTCATCATGTGGCTATTAGGGGGAAGATTATTTGTAGGCCTCGGGCTATGATTATTGTTCGGCTGTGAATTCGTTCGTAGTTTGTGTTAGCTAGGCAGAATAGTAGGGATGATGTAAGTCCATGTGCGATTATGAGTGCTGTGGCTCCTATAAAGCTTCATGGTGTTTGAATTATGATGGCTGCGATGACTAGTGCTATGTGGCTTACTGATGAGTAGGCGATGAGTGATTTTAGGTCTGTTTGTCGGAGGCAGATAGAGCTGGTTATAATTATACCTCATAGTGATAGGAGAATGAATGGGTATGCTATGGATTTGGTTACTGGGTCTAGGATCATGGAAATACGCATTATGCCATATCCTCCTAATTTTAGTAGGATGGCGGCAAGAATCATAGATCCAGCAATAGGTGCTTCTACATGGGCTTTTGGTAGCCATAGATGTACTCCGTATAGGGGCATTTTAATTATAAAGGCTATTATACATGCTAATCATAGGATGTTGTTGGATCATGTTTGGTTGATTGGTGTGTGGGTTAATGATATGAGAATGAAGTTTAATGTTCCTGTTAAGTTCTGGATGAAGATTAGGGCGATTAATAGTGGAATAGACCCAATTAGGGTGTAGAATAGGAAGTAAATTCCTGCGTTTAGTCGTTCTGTTTGGTTCCCTCAACGTGTGATGATAATTAGGGTTGGGATTAGGGTGGCTTCAAATAATACGTAGAACATAATAAGTTCATTTGCAGAGAATGTTATAATAAGCAGGATTTGGAGGCTTACTAGCAGGGAAATATATAGTTTTTTATTATATTCGTGTTCTTTTTTAATGTGGTTTTGACTGGCTAGGAGTATGAGTGGTAGCAATCAGGTTGTTAGTACTAGAAGTGGAGCGGATAATGGGTCCGCGGAGAATATAGTAGAGAAGTTTAGGCTGCTTTCGTTGTATTGCCATAGGAGGTTAATAGAGATCAGGTTAATAAGGAGGCTGTAGGATGTTACGTTAACTCATACTTTTTTATTGCTGGAGAGTCAGGTCAGGGGTAGTAGTATCAGCGAGGGTATAATGATTTTTAGCATTGTAACAAGTTCAGATTTTGTACGAAGTCGGAGCCATAGGTGTTTGAGATTTTTGCTAGTAGGGCCAGGCCTACGGCTGCTTCGCAGGCTGCGAATACTAGGATTACAATAGGAATAGGAAATATAATTATTGAGTGAGTGTTTAGGGGTGTGATAGTGGCTAGGATGAATAGGGATAGTATCATTCCTTCTAGGCACAGAAGGGTGGATATTAGGTGTGATCGAAATATGAGGGTGCCTAGGAATGAAAAGACAAAGGCTAAGGTGATGTTGAGTACTGCAGGTGTCATTTTTTGGTAATTATGATATATATCATAATCTAATGAGTCGAAATCATTTATTTTAATTAAACTAATTACCAGTTATTCTGTCCATTCTAGGCCCTTTTGTGTTCATTCGTAGGCGAGGCCTAGGGCTAGGATTGTAATTAGAATAAATGCTATGATGATGGGCAGGTTTATGTTGGGGTATTGCATAGCTCATGGGAGAGGTAGGAGGAGGGCAATTTCGAGGTCAAATAGTAGGAAGGTAATAGCAACTAAGAAAAATTTTATTGAGAAAGGCAGTCGGGCTGAGCTTATTGGGTCAAACCCACACTCATATGGGTTAGCTTTTTCTGTGTACGTGTTTAAGTGGGGTAATCAAAAAGCTACAGAGATTAGGATAATAGACAGGGTAGTATTGATTAATAAGACGAGTATTATGTTAATTACTTTCTTCTAGAGTCTTACTAGAACCAACTGATTGGAAGTCAGATATACTGATTATACTAAGAAAGTACGATCCTCATCAATAGATAGAAACATATAGGAATAATCAGACTACGTCTACGAAGTGTCAGTATCATGCTGCTGCTTCAAAGCCGAAATGATGTTTTGATGTAAAGTGGAACTTAAGTTGTCGAAGAAGGCAGACGATAAGGAAGGTGGAACCAATAATTACGTGTAGGCCATGGAAGCCTGTTGCTATAAAGAATGTGGAGCCATAAATGCCGTCTGAGATAGAGAAAGAGGTTTCAAAGTATTCTGAGGCTTGTAAGACGGTGAAGTAAACTCCTAGTAGGATTGTAATAAATAAGGCTTGATTTATGTTATTGCGTTTACCTTCTATTAGGCTATGGTGGGCTCAGGTGATGGAGACTCCTGATGCCAGGAGGACTGATGTATTTAGAAGGGGAACTTCTAATGGGTTAAGAGGTGTAATTCCTGTTGGTGGTCAGCATCCTCCTAGGTCATGTGTTGGGACTAGGCTTGAGTGGTAGAAGGCTCAGAAGAATCCAGCAAAGAAGAAGACTTCGGAGACAATAAATAAGATTATTCCGTAGCGTAGGCCTTTTTGTACTACTGGGGTGTGATGGCCTTGGAAGGTTCCCTCTCGGATAACATCGCGTCATCATTGATATATAGTTAGAGTATTAGCTAGCAGGCCTAGTGAGAGAAGGATAGTTGAGTTGTAGTGAAATCATATTACTAAGCCTGAAGTCAGTAGGAGGGCTGAGAGGGCTCCTGTGAGGGGCCATGGGCTGGGGTTGACTATGTGGAATGCGTGTGTTTGGTGGGTCATTAGGTGTTGTCATGTAGGTAGAGGCTAACCAGAAGTGTGAATACGTAAGCTTGAATAAGGGCTACGGCGAATTCTAGGACGGTGAGCAGGGCTAGGATAATAAATGTAATTGTAGCTGTTGGAGGGCTGATGCTTGTGAGAACCAGTGTGGCTCCTCCAATGAGGTGAATAAGTAGGTGTCCTGCAGTAATGTTAGCTGTTAGACGGACTGCTAGGGCTATAGGTTGGATGAATAGGCTAATGGTTTCGATAATAATAAGTATAGGAATAAGGGAGATTGGGGTGCCTTGTGGTAGGAAGTGAGCTAATGAAGCTTTTAGTTTGTGTCGGAATCCTAAGATTACAGCTCCGGCTCACAGAGGAATTGCCATTCCTAGGTTTGTGGATAGCTGTGTTGTAGGGGTAAATGTATGTGGTAGTAGGCCTAGTAGATTTGTGGACCCGATGAATATGATCAAGGATACTAGTATAAGAGATCATGTCCGTCCTTTAGGTGAGTGGATTAGTATTATTTGTTTAATGATAAGCTTGGCTAATCATTGTTGGAATGAGTGGAATCGGTTGGTTACTAATCGTTTGGATGAGGTTAATAGTATTGATGGGAGTATGATGATGAAGATTACGATAGGTAGCCCTATTATTGTTGGGGTAATGAAAGAGGCGAATAGATTTTCGTTCATTTTAATTCTCAAGGGTTGTTAGTTTTTATAAGTTGGGTAGATTTTACTGATGGTGCATGTGGGAAAGTATAAAGTGAGACTTTCAGTTGTATAAGGATGAAGAGTGTGATTGTGGTTGATAGGACAGTGGTAAATCATGTGGATGTGTCCAGTTGTGGCATTCACTACGGAGACTGGGTGTCCCTATCTTTAACTTAAAAGGTTAACGCTCTAAGCTTCGTAATGTTGTTAGATTATTGATAGAGATCAGTCTTCGAAGGTTTTCAATGGGACTATTTCCAGGACGATTGGTATAAAGCTGTGGTTAGATCCGCAGATTTCTGAGCATTGTCCGTAGAATAAGCCTGGGCGGTTTGATGAGATGGTTGCTTGGTTTAGTCGCCCTGGAATGGCATCGGTTTTGAGGCCTAGAGAAGGGACAGCTCATGAGTGGAGGACGTCTTCGGATGAAATTAGTATCCGAATTGGTAGCTCTATAGGGAGTACGACTCGGTTGTCCACTTCTAGAAGTCGAAGTTCTCCTGGTTTTAGGTCAGAAGTTGGTACTATGTAGGAGTCAAAGCAGAGGTCTTCATAGTCAGTGTATTCGTAGCTTCAGTATCATTGATGGCCCATGGTTTTTACGGTGAGGGCTGGGTTATTAATTTCGTCTATCATGTAAAGGATTCGTAGGGATGGGAGGGCAATTAGGATTAGGATGACGGCGGGTAAAATAGTTCAAATGGTCTCTACTTCTTGGGCATCTATGGTACTAGTGTGAGTTAGTTTTGTTGTCAGTATAAGTGTGATGATATATAGTACTAGAGAGCTGATGAGGAATACGATTATGAGTGTATGGTCGTGGAAGTTTATTAGCTCTTCTATAATGGGAGAGGAAGCATCTTGTAAGCCTAGTTGGAATGGATATGCCATATAAGATATATAGAGGTTAATCTATAATTTAACTTTGACAAAGTTATGTAATTTGTTTACTAATATCTCATTGAGAAAGACATAGAGGTTATGGTGCTGGCTTGAAACCAGTTTTAGGGGGTTCGAATCCTTCCTTTCTTATTTCACTTTTACGAAAGTAGGCTCTTCAAATGTGTGATATGGGGGTGGGCAGCCGTGAAGTCATTCTAGGTTTGTGGCCGTGTGTTCTACGTGTAGTACTTCTCGTTTAGAAGCGAAAGCTTCTCAGATTATGAAAACTATGATTAGGACTGCTGTAAGTGAAATAAATGACCCCATGGATGAGACTGTGTTTCATGTGGTATAGGCGTCAGGATAGTCGGAGTATCGTCGTGGCATGCCTGATAGACCTAGAAAATGTTGAGGGAAGAATGTTATGTTGACTCCTACGAATATAATAGCGAAGTGGGTTTTGGCTCATATGTCGTCTAGTGTGTAACCTGTGAATAGTGGGAATCAGTGGACGAATCCGGCTATAATAGCGAATACAGCGCCCATGGATAAAACATAGTGGAAGTGTGCTACTACATAGTATGTGTCGTGGAGGACGATGTCCAGGGAGGAGTTAGACAGTACAATGCCTGTGAGTCCGCCTACTGTAAATAGGAAAATAAAGCCCAGAGCTCATAATATTGCTGGAGATCATTTGATATTACCTCCGTGTAGAGTTGCCAGTCAGCTAAACACTTTAACTCCTGTTGGAATGGCAATAATTATTGTGGCTGATGTGAAGTAGGCGCGAGTGTCTACGTCTAAGCCCACTGTGAATATGTGGTGGGCTCAAACAATAAAGCCTAGGAAGCCAATGGACATTATAGCTCATACCATTCCTATATAACCAAAGGGTTCTTTTTTACCAGAATAGTAGGTGACAATGTGAGAGATGATGCCAAAGCCTGGTAAAATAAGGATGTACACCTCTGGGTGTCCGAAGAATCAGAATAGGTGTTGATACAGGATGGGGTCGCCTCCTCCGGCTGGGTCAAAGAAGGTGGTGTTTAGATTTCGATCGGTGAGGAGTATAGTGATTCCTGCGGCTAGTACTGGAAGAGAGAGGAGAAGGAGTACGGCTGTAATTAGGACTGATCACACAAATAATGGGGTTTGGTATTGTGTTATGGCTGGCGGTTTTATATTGATAATTGTAGTAATGAAATTAATAGCGCCTAGAATTGATGAGACACCTGCCAGGTGGAGGGAAAAGATAGTTAGGTCTACGGATGCTCCTGCGTGGGCTAAATTTCCGGCTAGTGGTGGGTAAACAGTTCATCCTGTCCCAGCCCCTGCTTCTACTATGGATGATGCTAGGAGTAGAAGAAATGATGGGGGTAGGAGTCAGAAGCTTATATTATTTATTCGTGGAAATGCCATGTCAGGGGCTCCGATTATCAGAGGAACTAGTCAGTTGCCAAACCCGCCGATTATCATTGGTATTACCATGAAGAAGATTATAACAAAGGCGTGGGCTGTAACAATTACATTGTAAATTTGGTCGTCACCTAATAAGGCGCCTGGTTGTCCAAGCTCTGCTCGAATTAGGATGCTAAGGGCTGTCCCTACTATTCCTGCTCAGGCTCCAAATAGGAGATATAAGGTCCCGATGTCTTTGTGGTTGGTAGAGAATAATCAGCGGTTAATGAACATAGGTAAAATGGCTGAGTAAAGCATTAGACTGTAAATCTAAGCACAGAGGATAGGGCCTCTTTTTACCAAGCTTTAAGGTGATAATCACATCGAATTGCAAATTCGAAGGTGTAGAGAATAGATTCTACTAAGGCTTCTCCCGCCCCCTTTCTGATAGGCGGGAGAAGTAGATTGAAGCCAGTTTAGGGTGTTTAGCTGTTAACTAAAAATTTATAGGTTTGAATCCTATCAATCTAATTGAGGATTTAGCTTAATTAAAGCAATTGATTTGCACTCATTAGATGTAAGATGTAGTCTTACAGTCCTTATCACAAGTTAAACTTTGTAGGTTTGCTTAGGGCTTTGAAGGCTCTTGGACTGAGTATCCTAAACTTCTGCTTATAAAAGCAGGGGGGATAGGGGTAGTGTTATGGTGCTCAGGATTATTAGGGGTGCTAAGATATTGTTAGTTTTGGTGTAGTTGTGATGAATATACATTTTTGAGTTGTTGTTTGTTGGGAATGTGGTTAGGGATGTTGAGTAAATTAGTCGAGTGTAAAAGAAGAGGTTGATTAGGGCTGCTATTGCTATTAGTGTGGCCAGGATAAGGTTGTTGTTTTTTAGTAGTTCTGTGATGATAGCTCATTTTGGTAAGAATCCTGTGAGTGGCGGGAGACCTCCTGTTGATAGTAAAATTAATGAAATTATGGGGAGTGCTATTGGTATTTTATTTCATATGAGTGATATGGTGTTAATGGATGTGAATGAGTGTGCGTGGAAGATTATGAATATAGGAGTTGTTATGAGAATGTAAATTAGAAGGTTGAGTAGTGTAAGTGAGGGGTTGTATGGTAGGATAGAGATTATTCAGCCTATGTGGGCGATGGATGAGTAAGCCATAATTTTTCGCACTTGTGTTTGATTTAATCCATTTCATGCTCCGATTAGGACTGAAGTGATGGCTGATAAGATTAGTATTTTGGGGTTTATTAGTTCATAAAATTGATATAAGATGGTTAGAGGGGCTACTTTTTGCCATGTCAGGAGAATTAATCCTACTTTTAGTTTAATACCTTGAGTGACTTCAGGTAGTCATGAGTGGAATGGGGCTAGTCCTAATTTGATTGCTAGGGAGATGAAAGTGGTTGTTATAATAATGTCGTTGGTTTCGGGTTGAAATGTTCATAGGCCCAGTTGTTTGAAGTTTATAATGATGGAGAGGAGAAGGATTATTGAGGCGGTTGCTTGGGTAAGGAAATATTTTGTAGCTGCTTCTGTGGAGCGTGGGTTAGAGTTGTTGATCATTAGGGGGATTAGGGCTAACAGGTTCATCTCTAGTCCAATTCATATAATGAATAGGTTGGAGCTGAGCATGGTGATTATGGGTCCTATTAGGATCGTAAAATAGATGATTGTAAGTGTGATTGGGTTAATTAGTACGGGAAGGGTTTAAACCAACATTTTCGGGGTATGGGCCCGATAGCTTTATTAGCTGACCTTACTTAGAATGGGGTGTAATGGGTAGCACGGAGAACTTTGGATTCTCAGGTATAGGTTCGATTCCTATTGTTCTAGAAATAAGAGGGTTTGAACCTCTATTATTTACTCTATCAAAGTAACTCTTTTTTCAGACATATTTCTAGGCATATGGTGGGGTACTTGCTATAAAGATTGGGATTGAGATATGTCATATGCAGAAGGCTAGTGTTAAGGGAAGAAAGTTTTTTCATAGCAGGTGCATTAGCTGGTCGTATCGGAATCGGGGGTAGGAGGCTCGGATTCATAGGAATAATGTGGTTAGGATTAGGGTTTTTAGTATGAAATTAGTGGTATAAAGTTCTGGGTTGTGCGGGCTATGAAGTGGACCTAGGAATACGATTGTTGATAGGGCGTTTATAAGAATGATGTTTATGTATTCGGCTATAAAGAATAGTGCGAATGGTCCGGCGGCATATTCGACGTTGAATCCTGATACTAGCTCTGATTCTCCCTCTGTTAGGTCGAATGGGGCCCGGTTTGTTTCTGCTAGGGTTGAGATGAATCATATTATGGCTATAGGTCAGGCTGGGATTACGAGTCATAGTTGTTCTTGAGTATAGATAAGGGTTTGGATTGAAAAAGAGCCGTTTATTAGAAGTACAGATAGCAGGATGATTGCTATTGTTACTTCGTATGAGATTGTTTGTGCTACTGCTCGTAGGGCCCCAAATATGGAGTATTTTGAGTTTGATGCTCAGCCTGATCATAGGATTGAGTACACTGAAAGGCTTGATGTGGCTAGGATAAATAGAACTCCTAGGTTCAGGTTTACCAGTGGATGGGGTATAGGAAGTGGGATCCATAGGCTTAGGGCCAGGGTGAGGGATAAAGTGGGGGCAATGATGAATAGGGTTGTTGAAGTGGCTAGGGGGCGTAGGGGTTCTTTAATAAATAGTTTTATTGCGTCTGCGAATGGTTGTAGGATGCCGTATGGTCCTACGATGTTTGGCCCTTTTCGTAGTTGCATATAACCTAGGATTTTTCGTTCCACTAAGGTAAGGAAAGCTATGGCAATTAGTACTGGTACTAAGAGGGTTAAGATATTAATGAAATACACTATTAGGGAGAGGATTTGAACCTCTGGGGACAAGGTTTTAAATCTTACGCAATTTCCTGGCTCTGCCACCCTAATTGGGCCCTTGTCTAGGGCATTAAGTTTTACAAGCTTATTAAATTGAGATAATTTCATATATTAGCTTTGAGGCTCTTTGTTTAAGGAGGCCCCATTTCTCTTGTCCTTTCGTACTGGGAGAAATAGTTAATAGATAGAAACCGACCTGGATTGCTCCGGTCTGAACTCAGATCACGTAGGACTTTAATCGTTGAACAAACGAACCATTAATAGCTTCTACACCATTGGGATGTCCTGATCCAACATCGAGGTCGTAAACCCTAATTGTCGATATGGACTCTTGAATAGGATTGCGCTGTTATCCCTAGGGTAACTTGGTCCGTTGATCAAAATAAATTGGGTCAATTAGATTGAAGTTACTTTGACTTGTTAGTCTTGGTTATAAGATCTTTCGGAGGTTGTGTTATGCTCCGAGGTCACCCCAACCGAAATTACTGACTTAGAGCTTATTGTTTGGTCCATTAGGATTGAGGTTGAAAAAGATAGGTCAGTAAATTAAAGCTCCATAGGGTCTTCTCGTCTTATTGCGTTATCCCCGCCTCTTCACGGGGAGGTCAATTTCACTGATTGGAAGTAAGAGACAGTTGAATCCTCGTGGGGCCATTCATTCTAGTCCCCAATTAAGGAACAAGTGATTATGCTACCTTTGCACGGTCAGGATACCGCGGCCGTTTAACGCTTGTCACTGGGCAGGCAGTGCCTCTAATACTTTTTATGCTAGAGGTGATGTTTTTGGTAAACAGGCGGGATTCTTGTTTGCCGAGTTCCTTTTACTTCTTTTAATCTTTCCTTGTAGCACGCCTGTGTTGGACTAACAGTTTTAGTGTGGGTGAGTTTTATTTGTATGTTTTCGCCAATAAATGTTAACTAACAACGGTCATCCGGGTTGTTATAGGCTTGTGCTTGGAGAACAGTGTTCTTGTTACTCATGTTAACAGTATTTCATCCATATAATTATAGATTAACCCAATTAGTAATATAGGAATTCATTTTGGTTAGTGGAATTTAGGAGTTTTAGTGTTGAGCTTTAACGCTTTCTTTATTGATGGCTGCCTTTAGGCCAACTATGGTCTTTGATATTTGGGTTTATTCACTATTTAAGGTTGTTTCCATTCCTGAAGAGCTGTCCCTCTTCAGGCTAAAATTTAAGATTACATTTTGATTTAAATTTCTTATGGCAATCTTAAAGTTGAACTGAAATTCTTTATTGGGTAACCAGCTATCACCAAGCTCGGTAGGCTTTTCACCTCTACCTAATAGTCATCCCACTATTTTGCTACATAGACGGGTTGGTTCTTTATACTGCTTTTAGGTAGCTCGTTTGGTTTCGGGGTGCCTAGCTAAAGGTCTCTTAGTTAGGGGGTTTCTAGTTAACTCATTATGCAAAAGGTACAAGGTTTAATCTTTGCTTAATTTTACTTAAAATTGATCTTTCATCTTTCCCTTACGGTACTTTCTCTATAGCTCCTAAAGTAGATTTCTTTCTCCAATACTTTCATATGTCAAATGTTTTGTTTTAATGTGTGTTGTAGTTGAGTTGTATGAGGTGTTAGGGCTAGATTTGGTTCATGATGTCCATTGTTGTGAAGTCTTCTGGGTGTAGGCCAGATGCTTTAAGATTTAAGCTACATCATGGTTATTCCAAGCACACTTTCCAGTATGCTTACCTTGTTACGACTTATCTCCTCTCGTAAAAGTTTGATGTAATTATGTATATTTATCGTTTATTTAGTTTGAGGAGGGTGACGGGCGGTGTGTGCGTACTTCATTGCTCGATTCAATTAAGCTCTCTATTCTTAATTTACTACTAAATCCTCCTTTGTCCTTTAGTTTCATAAAGGGTAGCGTAGTGTTCTTTATAAGAAAATGTAGCCCATTGCTTCCCACCACATTGGCTACACCTTGACCTAACGTTTTTATGGTGATTCTCTTGCTTACTTTGGTTCCTTTTTAGGGTTTGCTGAAGATGGCGGTATATAGGCTGAATTAGCAAGTGGTGGTGAGGTATAGCGGGGTTTATCGATTATAGAACAGGCTCCTCTAGATGGATATAAAGTACCGCCAAGTCCTTTGAGTTTTAAGCTGTGGCTAGTAGTTCTCAGGCAAATATTTTGTTTTACAAATGTTTAGGTTTAGGGCTAAGCATAGTGGGGTATCTAATCCCAGTTTGGGTCTTAGCTATCGTGTCTCAGGTATATTAGAATTACTTTCGTCATTGGTCTTAAGTCCAGCGATGAATTTTCACATATTGGATGGATTTTAATTCTATTTTTTGTGTGCCCAGTAACACGTTTTACGCCGAGAATAATTAGTTTGGGTTAATCGTATGACCGCGGTGGCTGGCACGAAATTTACCAACCCTTAAAGAGGCATGGCTTAGTCAAACTTTCGTTTATTGCTTAATTTTTATCACTGCTGAGTCCCGTGGGGGTGTGGCTAGGCAAGACGTCTTTAGCTATGTTGTATGTACTTGATATCCTCTCCTTGGAGTTTACTAACTCTGTGGGATTTGACACTGGCTCATGGATGTTTGCATGTGTAATTCTACCTCCAATTAATTATAAGGCCAGGACCAAACCTTTTAATGTTTATGGGATGCTTGCATCCATCTAAGCATTTTCAGTGCTTTGCTTTGTATAAGCTACATTAAC